TAATTAAATTTTTCAATTTATTAAAATGAAAACCAAGAACTAAGAATTTATGTTGGATCGGCACTAGATATATAATTGACATATATACAAAAGAGTGTAGGCGGACGAATAAATTAAAAAAGAAGTATAAAAATTCCAGGTTTATTCAATTAATATCAATCAATATAAGTATTAATATTAAGTATAAAGTAAAAAAAGCAAGCTTAACCCTTTGCTTTTTTATTTGTTCATCGAATTCCAATGAAAAATAAAAAACACCCATTGACATGACAATAATCTCAAAAATTTAAGACCAAATTGTTTATTCTCTCGATATTTTTCTCATCTATTACATCAATAAAACCAATAAAATAGATTTTTATCGTTATAAAAGACGACATTCTATAAGTAGAAAAAAAAGATTAAATATGATATAAATTGAAAAAGGGAAAAAAAAGCAAAGAAAAGATTATACAAAAATCTATACAAATCATCCATACCTTACCTTCTTTAATTTATATATATTTATATTTCATTAATTTAATTTTGTTTGGTGATTAAGGCGAAGTTCTATAAAAACCCCCGCCTTCTTTGAAATATCATAAACAGTTCCTGTAGGCTGAGCGCCTTTTTCAAGAAAATATAGAATAACAGGAACGTTTAAATAAGTTTGATTCTTTATCGGATCATAAAAACCCACTTTCCGAAGAGCTCTTCCTTCTCTTCGGGATCGAACATCAATTGCAACGATTCGATAAATGGCTCATTGGGATAGATGTAGAGAAACCCCCCCGAGAAACGTATAAGAAGTTTTCTCCTCGTACGGCTCAAGAAAATTCAAGTTATGTTTATATACAAAATTAGAATGGCAAATAGATCCATAAAATCATCAAATCAATTAGACCAAGAATTCTCTTTCTTTATTATATGATTTAAATACTTGTTTCTTACTCTTTCCCCAACAAAAAAGGATTCTCATATTTGTAATTTGCACTCTCATAACTCAAGTTGTATAACTCGCAAAGAAAACCTTTTAAGTATTTCATTTATTGATTATTGAGCGGTCTCTAATCCCTTTTTTATCTGTCTCCTTTCGAATCTATTTTGATTTAATCTAGTTCTAGTTGTTAAGACAATTGAAAACGGTATTTCCTTGTTCTAGGATCCTTTATCTTTGCCTTGAATCATTAGGTTTAGATATTACTTCGGTGATAGTTAATCGTTTCAAAATGGCAGCAACACACCATTTTTTGTGATTTCTTTCTATCAAACAATCATATGAATGGTTGATTCTTGTGTAATCCACTTTTGATTTGAGCGAAAGGATTTTACCAATTCCAAAAGATTTTACTTTTGAATTTGAAACTTACTTGAATTTGATCCTTTAGATTTCTATATCAAAAATAGACTTACAAAGTTGTCTCAATTTATTAATTGATACTAACCCTAGATTCTTGCCTCCGAAAAACGAATCAATACGTTCTGCTCGAGCTCCATCATGTATGATACGGTTTATATTACAACCCCCCCCCAAAAAAAAAATGAGAGTTCTAGTGAACAGAACAAACGATGTCGAGCCAAAAGCACTTTCATTCCTAATATAATAATAAAAAGTGGTGGATGTAAGAATCCACAGTGGATCGTATCCTTCAAGTCGCACGTTGCCTTCTACCACATCGTTTTAAACGAAGTTTTACCATAACATTCCTTTAGTTTGGAACCAGTATGTAATTAATTCCATTATGGAATTATGAATAGTCATTGGTTCGATCAATACCTAGTAATCTATACTTTATTTTTTTTCCTTCTATATGAAATAGAGTTTCTGAAGAAGTCTAAGCATTAACCCCAGAAACATATATTTATAAATATTAAAATATATAAATCTATAATATTTTAAAATATTAAAAATACTAATTATAAATAAAAATAACACGAATAAAATTCAAACAAATAAATAAGTTCTCTTTGAATCTGGATCTTCAAGTAACCTGATAGGATAAATTCACCAATTTCACACTTCTTCGAGTACTAAGAACTCCTAAGAAATCATCAATTTAATCTAATTGATTGAAAATTTTCTGACCTCCATATCATTATTTGAATAAGATTTTATAGTTTATAGTTTATAGTAAGACCACATTGCATTTTATCATCATACGAGAAAGATAAATCCAGATTTGTATTAAATCATCAATGATTAAAAAAATCCAATTTCTTTTTTTAATGAAATAGTGGATAAAGAATGATGTAAAAGAAGATTTAGGTTGCTATATATATTCTTTTTTTTTTTTCAATTTTATAGCTTCAAAAAAGTAACCTTTATTCTGATATAATATATATATATTATATATATCAAATATTCTATGATTCATATGGGTTAAGTATATGATATTATTATACTGTTTTGGATATGTGGACGGATATGCTCTGGGACGGAAGGATTCGAACCTCCGAATAACGGGACCAAAACCCGTTGCCTTACCACTTGGCCACGCCCCATTTACATTTATACTTGACACTAATAAACACTAATATTGTTATTGGTTGTTCGTCAACTTCAGTCTAAATATCTTAAATATCTATAAAATAAATTAGATTCTTGATAGAATTGTGCTATGTGTAGATATAGAATTAAACTGATGAATTTATTGATCATTACATCTAATTCAATTAAGATATTGTATGAAAGTATGATTTATTCTATTCACTTTTGATTTGAGAGTTGAAGTTGAAGGAGCTTTGATTGGACGAGTTCAAATCAAAGAAGTTCTTTTGGTCTATCTAATTTATTTTTATTAATTTTCCCTTCTATCAATAACTCAACTTATTAATAACTCAATCAAAATAAATACAATTATCCTCAAGAACAAAATGGTTTTTATGCTTAATATATTTAGTTTGATCTGTATCTGTCTTAATTCTGTCCTTTATTCAAGTAGTTTTTTCGTCGCCAAATTGCCTGAGGCCTATGCTTTTTTCAATCCAATCGTAGATGTTATGCCAGTAATACCTGTGCTATTTTTTCTCTTAGCTTTTGTTTGGCAAGCTGCTGTAAGTTTTCGATGAGATTTTTAATACTGTCCTAGACAAATTGCTGATTTATTCGAAAAAAAAAAATTTACCAATTGATAAGATCAGATAAGTCTTAAAGTATCTGTGAAACCTCGAGTCAAATATTGAAATTCTGGTATAACCATAATAAATCGGGATCACCACGTTTCACTTCCTTATTCTGACTTTTTCCATTGCAAAACCTCTTGGAGTCTTACACAATTTGGGGGTATGAAAGAATATTTTTGGTAATGAAAAAATACACTTTATTTATTTATTTATATGAAAAAAAAAAAATATTATAAATGAATCTTTTGAAAATTCTTTTCTATTTCTCATCTCAAATCAAAAGAACTTTAGTTTATTTATTGGTGTCAAAATAAAAATAGAAACATACATACTAGGATATGCGGTATAAAATACAAATATACAAATAGAGAATCTATTCTCTTTTTTCCTAAAAAAATAATTCTTGGAGATTGTGTAATGCTTACTCTAAAACTATTTGTTTACACGATAGTAATATTCTTTGTCTCTCTATTCATCTTCGGATTTCTATCTAATGATCCGGGACGTAATCCTGGACGTGAAGAATAAAAATAAATAAGGTTTTTTTTTTACTCGATTTTGAAATGTTCTGAAATGTTCTTAATAGGATTTTAGCTACTTCACATTTTTAACTATATAATTTTAACTATTATAAATATAAAATAACTAAAAAAACTTAAATAAAGAACTAACTCACGAAAAATTTGAAAGGAAACAAAAAGTTATCGACGAAAACGGAAAGAGAGGGATTCGAACCCTCGGTACGAAAAACTCGTACAACGGATTAGCAATCCGACGCTTTAGTCCACTCAGCCATCTTTCCCCCAATTGAAAAAGGATAATTATTATGTTACATAAGCAAAATTAGGGCTTGAAAAAGGCCCCTTTCTTTTTCTTTAGTTTATTTATAGTTTTGTTTTTCAACTAATATAATATTTAAAACTAAATAATAATAAATAAAATACAAAGGATCCCTCTTTGATTTTGTCCAAAGAAACCTTTTCTTTACACGGCTTGGCCTGGTCAGTACCTAGCTGGGCCGGGCCTCTTTTGTTCCAAGGAATCAAATTAAAATGATTTATTTAATTTTAATTTGAAAACACAAATTCTTATTATTGATATTGAAACAATCATAATAAGGACTATTTCGGTTCCTTTGCTATTTTGATATATAATCAAAATGTCAGTTCCTATCTTAATTTCTTAGCTTTATCTTTTATTTACTTTTTTTTCAGTAAAAAATCAGTTAAAGTAAACAAATGTAAATAAAAAAAATAAGATAAGAAAACAAATGAACTATGAATTCTTGAACAATGCATTTTTATGTTACGGCTTAAATAGTTTTGTCAACCCATATCCGTCAAAAAACTCCAGCAAAAGACTTGGTATTTAGTTATTTAAATGAGTTCTCTTTTCCTAATCTCTTAAGTCCTCGGGTTAACGCTCTAATTTGCATGATTCTTTTTTGATCTTATACTTTTGATTACGACCAAGTTTCTTGTTCGACAAAAAGTCGATTTATATACAATAATCGGATTGTAGCGGGTATAGTTTAGTGGTAAAAGTGTGATTCGTTCTGTTAATCCCTTAACTGTTAAGGGGTCCCTCGGTTTGATTAATAACCCATTCCGATCAAAACAAAAACTTTATCTCGTAAAAAGGATTTAAGCCTTTACCTTTCAATGAAAAATTCGAGGAAGAATATACATTCTCGTGATTTGTATCCAAGAGTCAATTATAAATTGAAAAATTGGATATTGGATTATGAAATTACGAAACATAATTTTTTTTAATTGGATCAATACTTCCAATTGAATGAGTATGAGTAAGGAATCCATGGATAAAGAAAGAAAGTTTATTTATAATCGTAACTAAATCTTCAATTTAAATTTTTTGTATAGGGAAAATTGAAGCAAAAT